ATTTTTTATAAATTATAATTAGTAATAATATATATATATATATATATGTTAATTATTAATTTAATTACTAAATAAATTTATTTAAGTTAATGTAATTTATTTTGATAATTTTTTATATAAATTTATTAAAATATATAAAGTTTTATTTTGGCTTTAAAATTTGTTATCAATTTAATTTATATGTAAATTTTTGTGTGAATTTTTATTTGTTTAAATAATAATTAATTTTTTTATTAATCGCAGTAATTAATATTATTTTTTAAGGAAATTTAGAAATAGTAATATTGAAGAGTATTGGTTAAATTTGTGCCAGCAACCGCGGTTATACGAATAATACAAATAAATTTTTTTAGTTTAAGTTAAATTGGTTTTTTATAAAATAAGAATAAATTTATTAGGTGAAATTTTAAATTTATATTAATTTTAAATTAATTAATTAAAGCTTGAAAATTTTATTTATAAACTAGGATTAGATACCCTATTATTTAAAATGTATTTTCAAAAACTTAGGTAGTAGTAGTTATGTTCTTGAAACTTAAAAAATTTGGCGGTATTTTAGTCTATTCAGAGGAACCTGTCTTTTAATCGATAATCCACGATGGACCTTACTTAAATTTGTATTCAGTTTATATACCGTCGTTATTAGAATATTTTATAAGAAAGTTAATTTTCAAGATTTTTAAGTAGAAAGTATATCAGATCAAGGTGTAGCTTATATTTAAGTATAGATGGGTTACAATAAAATTATTTATATGGATATAAATTTGAAAATTTTATTGAAAGTGGATTTGATAGTAAAATAATAGAGATAAATTATTTGATTTTAGCTCTAAAATATGCACACATCGCCCGTCACTCTTATTATTAAGGTAAGATAAGTCGTAACATAGTAGATGTACTGGAAAGTGTATCTAGAATGCAATTTAAAGCTTATTTAGTAAAGTATTTCATTTACATTGAAAAGATTTTTGTGCAAATCAATATAAATTGATTATATTTTATTTATTAATTAATTTTTTTTTTATTATAAATTATTAAAAGTAATTATTTTATGAATTGTTTAAGTATTTTATAAAGAAAAAATAATTTTAATTATAGTTAAATAGTATTGTGAAAGAAAATTGAAATAAATTGAAAAATTAATATTGTAAAAGAAAATTTAATTTGTTGTACCTTGTGTATCAGGGTTTATTAAATAAAAATTATTTATAATAATTTTCTCGATTTTAAAAGAGTTAATATATTATAAAAGTTAATGTAGTAAAATTATTTTGTATAATATATTAGAAATGAAATGTTATTCGTTTTTAAAGGTATCTAGTTCTTTAAGAAATAAATTTAATTTAGGAATTTTATATTATTTAATTAAATAGATTAATTAAATAATTATTTAATTTTAATATTTTATGGGATAAGCTATAAAATAAATTATTAAAAATTATTAGATAATTTAATAAATATAAGCTTAGAAATAGCTATTATAAATGAAATTGTTATAAATTATTTTTTAAATAGGATTATTTATTAAATTTTAATTATTTATTAAAGTATTTATTTTAATTATAAAAATGAAAAAATAATGATAAAATTAGTATATTATATTGTATAAGTTTGATTAATTGATAAGTTTTTATAAAGAATTCGGCAAAAATAATGTTCGCCTGTTTAACAAAAACATGTCTTTTTGAATTTTTTTTTAAGTCTAACCTGCCCACTGAATAATTTAAATGGCCGCAGTATATTAACTGTGCAAAGGTAGCATAATCATTAGTCTTTTAATTGGAGGCTGGTATGAATGGTTGGACGAGATATTAACTGTTTCATAAAAATTTATAATAAAATTTTATTTTTTAGTTAAAAAGCTAAAATAAAATTGAAAGACGAGAAGACCCTATAAATCTTTATATATAAAAATTATTAGAATTTTGTAGATTTTTTTTATTATAATAATTAATTATATTTTATTGGGGTGATATTAAAATTTAATAAACTTTTAATTTTTAAAATCATTAATTTATGAATAATTGATCCATTAGTAGTGATTAAAAAAATAAGTTACTTTAGGGATAACAGCGTAATTTTTTTGGAGAGTTCTTATCTATAAAAAAGATTGCGACCTCGATGTTGGATTAAGATATAATTTTAGGTGTAGCCGCTTAAATTTTAAGTCTGTTCGACTTTTAAATTCTTACATGATCTGAGTTCAAACCGGCGTAAGCCAGGTTGGTTTCTATCTTTAATAAATTAAAATATTTTAGTACGAAAGGACCTAATATTAGATAAATTATTATTTTTATATTGAATATAATTAATTTATACTATTTTGGCAGATTAGTGCAATAAATTTAGAATTTATTTATGTGAATTTTATCACAAATAGTACTTGTTTTTTATAGAAAATTTATTATTTATTATTAGTAGATTATTATTAATTATTTTTGTATTAGTAAGAGTTGCTTTTTTGACTCTTTTAGAGCGTAAAGTTTTAGGGTATATTCAAATTCGTAAAGGTCCTAATAAAGTTGGTATTGCGGGAATTCCTCAGCCTTTTTGTGATGCAATCAAGTTATTTACTAAGGAACAAACTTATCCTTTATTATCTAATTATATTTCTTATTATTTTTCTCCAATTTTTTCTTTATTTATTTCTTTATTAATTTGAATATGTATACCATTATTTGTAAAGCTTTTTTCTTTTAATTTAGGATTATTATTTTTTTTATGTTGTACTAGTTTAGGGGTGTATTCTGTAATAATTGCGGGTTGGTCTTCTAATTCTAATTATGCTTTATTAGGAGGATTACGTGGAGTAGCTCAAACTATTTCTTATGAAGTTAGATTGGCTTTTGTATTATTAAGTTTTGTTTTTTTAATTGGGGGGTATAATATATTAATATTTCATAAGTATCAATTATTTATTTGATTTTTATTTATTATATTTCCGATAGCTTTAATTTGATTTAGAATTTCTTTAGCAGAAACTAATCGTACTCCTTTTGATTTTGCAGAAGGGGAATCAGAATTAGTTTCTGGGTTTAATGTGGAGTATAGAAGAGGTGGATTTGCTTTAATTTTTTTGGCTGAGTATGCAAGAATTTTATTTATAAGAATATTATTTTGTGTAATATTTTTAGGAAGAGATGTATTTTCTTTTTTATTTTATATAAAATTAACTTTTATTTCTTTTATATTTATTTGGGTTCGAGGTACTTTACCTCGATTTCGATATGATAAATTAATGTATTTAGCTTGAAAAAGTTTTTTACCTTTTTCATTAAATTTTTTGTTATTTTTTGTAGGGTTTAAGATTTTTTTAATTTATTTAATTTAAGTAATTATTTTTAGTAAAGTTAATAGAAAGTTTGATTTCTATCTTATGTTTTCAAAACATATGCTTATTTCAAGCTCATTAACTAATTTAATAAATTATCTCATCATTTAATAATTAGTGGATTAAATATAAAATATGAAAAGTATACTACTGTTAAAATTTGTCCAATTAGTACGTAAGGCTCTTCAACTGGTCGAGCTCCAATTCAAGTTAATAAAATTACAGTTACTGTTATTAATCAAAATAAAATTTGATTAATTGGGTAGAATTGAATTCCTCGAAATTTACTTAAATGATAAAATGGTAAAATAGCTAAAATTGCAATTGATAATACAAGGGCGATTACTCCTCCTAATTTATTAGGAATAGATCGTAAAATTGCATAAGCAAAAAGAAAGTATCATTCAGGTTGAATATGAACAGGTGTAACTAGAGGATTAGCTGGAATAAAATTATCTGGGTCTCCTAGTAAATAAGGGTTGATTAGAACTAGTAAAATTAAAATTATTGTTATTATAATAAATCCTACAATATCTTTAAAAGTGAAATATGGATGGAAGGGGATTTTATCAATATTTGAGTTTAATCCTATTGGATTATTTGATCCAGTTTCATGTAAAAATAAAATGTGAATTATTGTTATTGCAAGAACAATGAAGGGTAAAATAAAATGAAAAGTGAAAAATCGAGTTAATGTTGCATTATCTACGGCAAATCCTCCTCAGACTCATTGTACTAGATCAATCCCTAAGTAAGGAATAGCTGAAAGTAAATTAGTAATTACTGTGGCTCCTCAGAAAGATATTTGTCCTCATGGAAGTACGTATCCTATAAAGGCTGTTCCTATAACTAAAAATAAGATAATTACTCCAATTAATCAAGTAGGAGTAAATAAATAAGATCCATAATAGATTCCTCGTCCTACATGTAAATAAATACAAATAAAGAAAAATGATGCTCCATTAGCGTGTAGAGTTCGTAGTAATCATCCGTAATTTACGTCTCGGCAAATATGGTTAACTCTATTAAAAGCTAAGTTAATGTCTGCTGTATAATGTATAGCTAAAAATAATCCAGTAAGGATTTGAATTATTAAGCATAAAAACAAAAGAGATCCGAAGTTTCATCATGCGGAAATATTAATAGGTGCTGGTAGATCTACTAAAGCTCTATTTGCAATTTTAATAATAGGGTGTTTAATTCGTAAAGGTTTGTTCATTAATTAAATATAGGTCGTAATGGTCCCTTAAATAATTTAGTAATTTTTACTACTGCAATAAGAGTGATTAATAAATAATTTATTAACATAATAGTTAGTAAATTTGTTGGGTAATTATATAGTTTTATAAGAGATATAGAATTTTCTATAATATAAGAATTTATATCAAAAATTGATTTAATTTCTAAATTTATATATTGTGTTAAAATATTTTTATCTATAATAATTAGAATAGAAATTTTTAATGTAAATATTAAAATTGCTGTAATTATTAATTTAATAGAGAATGTAAATATTTCGTTAGAAGCTAATGATGTTACGTAAATAAATAATACTAATATACCCCCTAAGAATACTAAAAATAAAATATAGGAAAATCAAAATGTTTTAGTTATTAGTCCTGAGGATAAGCAAATTAGTGTTGTTTGAATTAATAAAGTTAATCCTATAGCTAAAGGATGTTTTATATTAAAAAAGATAAAATTAAAAATAAATATTAATGTTAATAGAGTTCATTGTATAATATCAAGAGGTAGTTTAATTAAAATATTAATTTTGGGGATTAATGATAAAGAAATTTCTTTTCTCTTGAAGTTTTAAAAGATTATTTCTTATTTTTGATTTACAAGACCAATGTTTTTATTAAACTATTAAAACTAATGTCAATAATTTTAAATTGAATTTTGTCAAGTATTTTATTTATTATAGGGGTGTTTACTTTTGTTTCTAATCGTAAACATTTATTATCAATATTATTGAGACTAGAGTATATTGTTTTAAGATTATTTTTATTATTATTTATTTATTTAAATATATTAAATTTTGAATTTTTTTTTAGAATAATATTTTTAACTTTTAGTGTATGTGAAGGTGCATTAGGTCTTTCTATTTTAGTAAGAATAATTCGGACTCATGGTAATGATTATTTTCAAAGATTTAATATTTTACAATGTTAAAAATTATTGTTTTTATTTTATTTATATTTCCTTTATGTTTAATAAATAATACTTATTGAATGGTTCAAGCTTTTTTATTTTTGTTGAGATTTATTTTTATTTTAATAAATATATATAGAAATTATTTTATGTCTATTTCTTATTTTTTTGGTTGTGATTTAATTTCATATGGGTTGGTTTTATTAAGTCTATGGATTGTTTCTTTAATATTAATGGCTAGAGAATCTGTTTATAAGAATAATAATTATATAAATTTATTTTTAGTTAATATAATTTTATTATTAATTTTATTAGTTTTAACATTTAGAAGAATAAGATTATTTATATTTTATTTATTTTTTGAAGGAAGTTTGATTCCTACTTTGTTTTTAATTTTGGGTTGAGGGTATCAGCCAGAACGTTTACAGGCTGGGGTTTATTTATTATTTTATACTTTATTAGTTTCTTTACCTATATTAGTAGGTATTTTTTATACTTATAAAATTACAGGTACTATAAATTTTTATTTATTAAATAATTATATATTTAATTTAGAAATTTTATATTTTTCGTTAATTATAGCTTTTTTAGTAAAAATACCAATATTTTTAGTTCATTTGTGACTTCCTAGGGCTCATGTAGAGGCTCCTGTTTCTGGATCAATAATTTTAGCAGGAATTATGTTAAAATTAGGTGGTTATGGATTATTACGTGTTATGTCTTTTTTACAATTAATAGGATTAAAATTTAATTTAATTTGAATTAGTATTAGATTAGTAGGGGGTGTTTTAGTAAGTTTAATTTGCTTACGTCAAATAGATTTGAAAGCTTTAATTGCTTATTCTTCAGTTGCACATATAGGAATTATTTTAGCTGGATTAATAACAATAACTTATTCAGGAATTTGTGGATCTTATACTTTAATAATTGCTCATGGGTTATGTTCTTCGGGATTATTTTGTTTAGCTAATATTTCTTATGAGCGTTTAGGGAGTCGTAGATTATTAATTAATAGGGGTTTATTAAATTTTATACCTTCAATATCTTTGTGATGATTTTTATTAAGTTCGGCTAATATAGCAGCTCCTCCAACATTAAATTTATTAGGTGAAATTTCTTTAATTAATAGAATTGTTAGTTGATCATGAATTTCAATATTAATATTATCATTACTTTCATTTTTTAGTGCTGCTTATACTTTATATTTATATGCTTATAGACAACACGGAAAGATTTTTTCAGGGGTTTATTCTTTTAGTGGAGGGTCTGTTCGGGAATTTTTACTTTTATTTTTACATTGGTTTCCCTTAAATTTATTAATTTTGAGGGGAGATATATGTATATTATGATTATGTTTAAATAGTTTAATTAAAATATTGATTTGTGGTGTCAATGATGAAAATTATTTTCTTTAAACCGTGAAATATTTATCAATTTGTATGATTAGATTTATTAGATTATTTTTTCTTAGATTATTTAGTTTTTTATTAGGTATTATTTCTATTATAAATGATTATAGTATTTTTATTGAGTGGGAGGTAATTTCTTTAAATTCAATAAGTATTGTAATAACTTTATTATTTGATTGAATAAGTTTAATTTTTATATCTTTTGTATTAATAATTTCTTCTTTAGTAATTTTTTATAGAAAAGAATATATAAGTAGAGATTATAAAATTAATCGATTTATTATATTGGTATTAATATTTGTTAGTTCAATGATATTATTAATTATTAGTCCTAATTTAATTAGAATTTTATTAGGGTGAGATGGTTTAGGTCTTGTTTCTTATTGTTTAGTAATTTATTTTCAAAATGTTAAATCTTATAATGCTGGTATATTAACAGCTTTATCTAACCGAATTGGTGATGTTGCTTTATTATTAGCTATTGCTTGAATATTAAATTATGGGAGTTGAAATTATATTTTTTATTTAGAAGTAATAAAAAATGATTTAGAAATATTAATTATTGGTATATTAGTTATGTTAGCTGCAATAACTAAAAGTGCCCAAATTCCTTTTTCTTCTTGATTACCTGCTGCTATAGCTGCTCCAACCCCTGTTTCTGCTTTAGTTCATTCTTCTACTTTAGTGACAGCTGGGGTTTATTTATTAATTCGATTTAATGTAGTATTAAGAAATTCTTGAATAGGGAATTTATTGTTATTAATTTCTGGGTTAACTATATTTATATCTGGGTTAGGAGCTAATTATGAGTTTGATTTAAAAAAAATTATTGCTTTATCTACTTTAAGTCAATTAGGTTTAATAATAAGAGTTTTATCTATAGGTTATTATAAATTAGCTTTTTTTCATTTATTAACTCATGCGTTATTTAAAGCTTTATTATTTATGTGTGCTGGAGCTATTATTCATAATATAAATAATTGTCAAGATATTCGTTTGATGGGTAGTTTAAGATTAATGATACCATTAACTTCTTCTTGTTTTAATGTTGCTAATTTAGCTTTATGTGGAATGCCATTTTTAGCTGGATTTTATTCTAAGGATTTAATTTTAGAAATAGTTTCTTTATCTTATATTAATAAGTTTTCATTTTTTTTATATTTTTTTTCAACGGGTTTAACTGTTTGTTATTCATTTCGTTTAGTGTATTATACAATAACTGGAGATTCTAATTTTTTCCCTTTAAATATATTAAACGATGAGGGTTGAATTATGTTAAAAAGTATAATAGGTTTATTAATCTTGAGAATTTTTGGTGGAAGAATATTAAGATGATTAATTTTTCCAAGTCCATTAGTAATTGTATTACCTTATTATTTGAAGTTATTAACTTTATTAGTATGTATTGTAGGGGGATTATCAGGTTATTTAATTTCTAGGGTTTCTATTTTTTTTTTTAATAAGGCTTTAAATAACTATAATAGATCTAATTTTTTAGGGTCTATATGATTTATGCCTTATATCTCTACTTATGGAATTATAAACTATTCTTTAATTATTGGTAAATTAGTTGTTAAGTCTTTTGATCAAGGTTGATCTGAATATTTTGGTGGTCAACAATTATATTATAGTTTAGTTAAAAATTCTCAATTGAATCAGATGTTACAAAATAATAATTTAAAGGTTTATTTATTAAGTTTTATTCTTTGAATTGTAGTTATATATATAATTGTAATTTGTTTTTATTCAAATAGCTTATATTTAGAGTATAACACTGAAGATGTTAGGGGGATTAATTAATCTTTGAATAAGTATTGTGAATTTTTTTTAGTAATTTATAAAAAAAATTTTTTTAATTTTACAATGAAAGTGTAATGTTTTTTTTAAACTATATAAATTAAAGAAGTATAAATGGAATTTAACCATTAAAAGATAAAAGTTAGCAGCTTTTTCTTGAACATCATACTTCTTTAATTGGAGTATAAATCTCAATTTTATCATTAACAGTGATAAGCCTCTTTTTGGCTTCAATTAAAGAATAAGGGTAAATTATACCTAGGATTAGGTCGAAACTAATTGCAATTTATCGCTTCATATTCAAGGTAGATTGGAAATTCAATACTTTTTGAATGCAAATCAAATGTTATAGTTAACTACAACCCTATTAATTAGATCAGTTTAATATTCCTTGATTTCATTCATGATATAATCCAATTAGTAGAATTAGTATAAAAATAATTGATGTAATAGTTCATGTAAAAAGGTTTGAGAATTTAATAATGTAAATAATTGGTAAAATTAATGCAATTTCTACATCAAAAATTAAGAAAATAATTGTAATTAAAAAAAATCGAAGAGAAAAGGGTAATCGAGAGGATGATTTTGGGTCAAATCCACATTCGAAGGGGGAGGATTTTTCTCGATCAATTAAGGTTTTTTTAGATAAAAGTGAGGCTAATAATATTACTATTATAGAAATCATTAAAATAACTATACTTATTGATAAAATTGATAAAATTATCTATACTATTAATAATAGACCATATGATTGGAAGTCAAATATACTTTTTATACTATATAGATAATTAATTAGCCTCCTCATCAATAAATTGATACATATAAAAATAGTCATACAATATCAACAAAGTGTCAGTATCAAGCAGCAGCTTCAAATCCAAAATGATGATTTTTTGAAAAGTGGTTATTTAAATGTCGAATTAGGCAAATTGTTAAGAATGTGGTTCCGATTAATACATGAATTCCATGGAAGCCTGTTGCTATGAAAAATGTAGATCCATAAACTGAGTCAGCGATAGTAAAAGGTGCTTCAATATATTCATAAGCTTGTAAGATTGTAAAATAAATACCTAATGTTACTGTGAAAAATAAACCTTGTGTAGTTTGAGAGTGATTTCTTTCCATTAAACTATGATGAGCTCATGTTACTGTAATACCTGAAGTTAATAAAATTACGGTATTTAATAGAGGAATTTGAAAGGGATTAAATGGAATAATTCCTATAGGGGGTCAAATTGCTCCTAATTCAATAGATGGAGAAAGTCTTCTGTGAAAAAAAGCTCAAAAGAAAGATATAAAAAATAGAATTTCTGACATAATAAATAAAATTATTCCTCATCGTAATCCTGTTGTTACAGATTCTGTATGTAGACCTTGAAAGGTTCTTTCTCGTGATACATCTCGTCATCATTGATAAACAGTTAAAATAGTAATAATATTACCTAAGATGAATAAAGATATATTATATTGATGAAATCATTTAACTATTCCAGTTACAGTTGTTATTGCTCCAATTGAAGCAGTTAAAGGTCATGGACTATAATCTACTAAATGAAATGGGTGGTTTGAGTGAGTTAACATTAATTTACTTCTCTAGAATAAAGGGTTGAAAGAACAGCAAATACATAAGATTGAATTATAGCAACGGCTGACTCTAATATTAATAAAGCAATTTGAGTGATAATTAAAATTCTTAATAAGATAGAAGATATTGAAGGTCCAGTATTTCCTAAAAGTGTAAGTAATAAATGTCCTGCAATTATATTAGCAGTTAATCGTACTGCTAAAGTTCCTGGTCGAATAATATTACTAATTGTTTCAATACAAACTATAAATGGTATTAATACAGCGGGTGTTCCTTGAGGAACTAGGTGTGCAAATATATGTTGAGTATTATTGATTCATCCAAATAGTATAAAACTTAATCATAAAGGTAAAGCTAGAGTAAGTGTTAAAGTTAAATGTCTAGTGCTTGTAAAAATATAGGGAAATAATCCTATGAAATTATTAAATAAAATTATTGAAAATAAAGAGACAAATAATAAGGTTGAACCATTAGCTGCTAATGGTCCTAAAAGGGTTTTAAATTCTTTGTGAAGAGTTAATAAAATATTATTTCAGAATATGTGGTATCGTGAAGGTATTAATCAATAAGTAGATGGAATTATTAAAATTCCTAAAAAAGTACTTAATCAATTTAAAGATAAATTGAAAATGCTAGAAGAAGGATCAAATACTGAAAATAAGTTTGTTATCATTTTCAATTTAATGAATTTATAGATTTTATTTGAATAGATAAATTTGATTTAGGTGTTAAAGGAATAAAAGCATAGTAATTTATTATATTAAAAATTAAAAAGGCAATAGAGAAAATAATAAATAAACTTAATCAACCAATTGGTGCTATTTGAGGAATTAAAAAATATCAATTAATTAATAATTTTAGTTTGACAAACTAATGTTATTTATTTAACTAATTTTTTCATTAGAAGTAAGTGCTAATTTACTATAGGGTGGTTTAAGAGACCAATACTTGCTTTCAGTCATCTAATGAAGAATTTATGTTATTATAAATTCATTTAATAAAGAAGTTTACAGGAATACTTTCAATTACAATAGGTATGAAACTATGATTAGCTCCACAAATTTCTGAACATTGGCCATAAAATAGTCCTGGTCGATTAATTAAGAAGTTAGTTTGATTTAAACGACCAGGAGTTCCATCAACCTTTACCCCTAGGGCAGGTACTGTTCAAGAGTGAATAACGTCTGCGGCTGTTACTAGAATTCGAATTTGTGAATTTATTGGTAAAATAACTCGATTATCTACATCTAATAATCGGAATCTATCTAAAGATAGCTCATTGGTAGGAATTATATATGAATCAAATTCAATATTAGTAAAATCTGAGTATTCATAACTTCAATATCATTGATGACCAATTGTTTTTAATGTAATAGTAGGTTCATTAATTTCATCTAATAAATATAAAAGACGTAATGAGGGTAGAGCAATAAATAGAAGAATGACTGCTGGTAAAATAGTTCAGATGATTTCAATAGTTTGCCCATGTAACAGATAACGATTTACGTAATTATTAAATAAGAGTATAATTATTAAGTATCCTACTAATATAGTAATTATTACTAAAATTAATAGAGTATGATCATGAAAAAAAATTAATTGTTCTATTAATGGAGAAGAACTATTTTGTAAACCTAAGTTTGCTCATGTTGACATTAGACTTCTAATAAAAGTAAAATACTTTATATATGGAGCTTAAATCCATTGCACTAATCTGCCACATTAGAAATTAGTTAGCAAAGGCAATTCAGAGTATCTATGTTCAGCTGGTGGGGTATTTTGAAATCATTCAATGGATGAATTTAATTGGATTGGAAATATTACTTGTCGGTGAGATGCTAAACTTTCTCAAATAATGTAAAAGAAAAATAAAATTCCTAATAAAGAAACTGTAGATCCAATTGTTGAAATTACATTTCAAGTTGTATATGCATCGGGGTAGTCAGAATATCGTCGAGGTATTCCAGCCAATCCTAAAAAGTGTTGAGGAAAGAAAGTTAAATTTACTCCTGTGAATATGATAATAAATTGACTTTTTAGTAGTTTTGTATTTAATGTTAATCCTGTAAATAAAGGAAATCAATGAATAAAACCTGCCATAATGGCAAATACTGCTCCTATAGATAGTACATAATGGAAGTGGGCTACTACGTAATATGTGTCATGTAGAATAATATCAATAGATGAGTTAGCTAAAACGACTCCTGTTAATCCACCTACTGTGAATAAAAATACAAATCCTAAAGCTCATAAAATAGCTGGGGAATAATTTAATTGGGTTCCATAAAGGGTAGCAAGTCAACTAAAAATTTTAATTCCTGTTGGAACAGCAATAATTATTGTTGCTGATGTAAAGTAAGCTCGAGTATCTACATCTATTCCTACAGTAAATATATGGTGAGCTCATACAATGAATCCTAAAAGTCCAATTGCTAGTATAGCATAAATTATTCCTAAAGATCCGAATGTTTCTTTTTTACCTGATTCTTGACTAATAATATGGGAAATTATTCCAAATCCTGGTAAAATTAAAATATAAACTTCAGGGTGTCCAAAAAATCAAAATAAATGTTGATATAGAATAGGATCACCCCCTCCTGCAGGATCAAAAAAGGAGGTATTAATATTTCGGTCAGTTAATAATATAGTAATAGCTCCAGCAAGTACAGGTAGAGAAAGCAATAATAATAAAGCAGTAATTACTACTGACCACACAAATAGAGGTATTCGATCAAAAGTAATACCTCTAGATCGTATGTTAATTACTGTAGTAATAAAATTTACTGCTCCTAAGATTGAAGAAATTCCTGCTAAATGTAGTGAAAAAATAGCTAAATCAACAGAAGCTCCTCCATGGGCGATATTAGATGATAGGGGAGGGTAAACGGTTCATCCTGTTCCAGCTCCGTTTTCTACTATACTACTTACTAGAAGGAGTGTAAGTGCGGGGGGTAGAAGTCAAAAACTTATATTATTTATTCGAGGGAAGGCTATATCTGGTGCACCTAGTATAATAGGAACTAATCAATTTCCAAACCCTCCAATTATAATTGGTATTACTATAAAGAAAATTATAATAAAAGCATGGGCTGTAACAATTACGTTATAAATTTGATCGTCTCCAATTAATGCACCAGGATGACCTAATTCTGCTCGAATAAGAATGCTTAAAGAAGTTCCTACTATACCTGCTCAAGCTCCAAAAATAAAATATAAAGTTCCAATATCTTTATGATTAGTAGAGAATAACCATTGTTGCGATTAAATGGCTGAAATTTAGGCAATAGACTGTAAATCTATTTATGAGAGTTATTCTCTTTAATCATTAATAATTGGCCTTATAGTCAATAATGACATTAGACTGCAATTCTAAAGGAGTAAGTATATACTAAGGCTTAAAAGATCATTCTTATATTTATAGCTTTGAAGGCTATTAGTTTATTTAACTTAAAGCCTTAAAGCATAAAATATAAAGAAAATAATAAGAATAGTCCTAAAGAAGAGAAGAATGAATATGTTATAAAAGTTCTTAGATAAATTGAATTATATAATGAATTAATTATTCAGTTATTTTCATAATAATTAAGTATAAATGCTCTGTAAGATAGTCGTATGTAAAAATATAATGTAATTAGAGTTATTAATACTATAAATGTTAATAAAAATAATTGATTATTTATTGTTAACGATTGAATTACAAATCATTTAGGTAAAAAGCCCAGAAAAGGGGGTAATCCTCCTAATGATAATAGGTTAAAGAATAAAAAAAATTTTATAGTTTTAGAGTGAAATGATAATGTAAACAATTGATTTATATAGGATGTTTTAAATATATTGAATATAAAAATTATTGTAAAAGTTAAGAATGTATAAAAAATAAAATAAGTTATTCATATTAAATTTCTGTTATATATTGCAGCTAATATTCATCCTAAATGGTTGATTGAAGAATAGGCTATTAATTTTCGTAATGAAGTTTGATTTAATCCTCCTAATGCTCCAATTAATCTTGATAAAATAATTCTAGTAATGATTAGGGGTTTAAAAATAATGTAAGAAATTAGTATTAAAGGAGCAATTTTTTGCCATGTTATTAGAATTAATGCATTTAATCAAGAAAGCCCTTCTATAACATTAGGGAATCAAAAATGAAAGGGGGCTGATCCTCTTTTTAAAAGAAGAGAAGAAAAAATTATTATTTCTATTAAAAAGTTAGAATTGATTATATTTGAATTTAATAAAAATAAGATTGTAGCAAATAAGAACACTGAAGAAGCTAATGCTTGTGTCAGGAAATACTTTAGTGAGGCTTCTGTTGATATTAATTTATTATCTCTTATTAGGGGGATAAAAGCTAATAAATTAATTTCTAAACCTATTCAAGCTCCTAATCATGAATTAGCTGAAATAGAAATTAGTGTTCCTATTATTAAAATTATTAAAAAAACAATTTTTGATGGATTATTAAAAATTAAAAAGAAAAGGATTGGAACCTTTATAAATGGGGTATGAGCCCAGTAGCTTAATTAGCTTATCTTTTTATATTTTGGTGTATGATGCACAAAAGTTTTTGATACTTTTAGAAATAGTTTAATTCTATTAAATATAATGAATGTAATTAATATTACATAATTTACCCTATCAAGGTAATCCTTTTATCAGGCAATTCATT